TCTAAATAGAATTCTCATTTTTTATTTTTTTATTTCGAATTTTGAATTCTATTTATTATTTATTAGAAATTGATCTAAATTGAAATAGATTTCAATTATCCTTTCTATTTGATTATCTTTGTATATTGAATTTTTTTTATGAATATGTACATTTGTCTCTTTTTTATTAGTGGTTTAGAATAGAACAAGTAGTCAGATGTAAGAGAATGTCTAGGAATTTTCATCTCAAGATTTATAATATATTCGTCTTGGTATATTCCTTTTATTAGAATCCAATCCCGATGGAGGATTTTCTATTCATTGAATATCGAAAGAGAAGACTAGGTCTAAGTAAGGTATACGAAGAAAAGCCTATTTTACGTTGTTGACAATGTTTACAATGAAACTTAGCATTAGCAAAGATATTCGTTTTTCAAACTTTATCTTGTGCACAAATACCGCACAATACCCACGTAAATTACTATTAGATTTGATTGGGGTTGGGTTAGGTTGGAGTTTTTAACCGGACTCGTGTCATGATACAAAGTTCACTAGAATTGGGTATACCAAATCAAATGAAGGGTAGTATAATTAACTCGTTATGGAATTTTCCTACGAAAAGTAATAAAGAAAAGTTGGTTTGTTTATCCACAACTGGAAAAAGATCAATTGGGTCTATTGAAATGAAATGTGTTTTTGCTTTTAGTTTTATATTCTACTTTAAACGATCCCCATGAATGGGCTTATAGGAATGATTGTCTTTTGATGAAGCAATCAGTCAGTTAAAACAATAACGAGGAAATTCAAATGAAAAATGATACAATTTTTTGTATTTGATCATTTGAAATTTTTTTTTATAGGGCTCTAGGGCTATACGGACTCGAACCGTAGACCTTCTCGGTAAAACAGATCAAACTTATTATTATCAAAATGATCTGAACTGTTTCAAAGACCCAACATGCATTTTTTGTGCATTGGGCTCTTTCATTAACTGATATAAATATCAGCTAGTCCGCCATTTTTATTTTTGACAGAAAAATAAAATAAGGAGATGGCTCCATGTGCTCTGAGTCATTATGTGGATTCAGATTCAGGAACACTACCAAAGTTTTTCAAGGGGGTTATCTTGACGTAGGTATGCCTCTGGCCTAGATTAGAAATGAAGTCTCTATCGCTCTACTTAAAAATCAAATATGAAACTTCATACACCTTAAAGTTCATAGGACGAAAAGAGATTTTTTTGAGGTCCTTATACTCAAGCCTAGCATTGAATAGACTGGGTATTCACCTTATCAATATATCAAATCAATGATGGGTTCTGTTTGGCACCTAACTGGCCACCTAAATCGGATCGAACCCTTGTCAGGCTATTGTTCTCTTCTTCCCTCAAAGTTATGGAGTAAGACATCGATTTCTCAATAAGATCAATTTTTTTGATTGCATTATGGACTCCCCTGAAAAACATCGACGCGCGTGTAAACGAGGTGCTCTACCAACTGAGCTATAGCCCTGAGTTCTTGTAATACATATTTTATTATGTAGATAATTTCTTGTCAAGATGAATATTCTCAAGATTACTATTCCATGATCCAAGATCATTTTGATCGGTATTGCTTCTAAGTAATATGATATTTATAATCATGGGATGAGTCCCTTTTGGTTTTCTTTGTGAAGATAAATGACCTACTTAACTCAGCGGTTAGAGTATTGCTTTCATACGGCGGGAGTCATTGGTTCAAATCCAATAGTAGGTAGAACTTATTAGATACCATTGACCGCGGTATCTAATAAGTTTTTATACCCATTTTCTTTTAGTGATATTGATTTTGTATCTTTTCTATTTCTTTTTCGTTGCATCAAAATTTGATTGCGCTTGATTGTATTTACTCGACAGAATCAAGTCAAAAAAAAACAACCAAATATAGCAAATATAGGGTGTATAAATCGATGATTATTCGGACGCACCGACTTGTTATGAAATTGCATTGATAGCCTCTACTCGTGTCCTAGCCCGTCGGAGATCTAGATTTGCCTCAATTGTTTGTCTCTTTCCTTTAGCTTTTCTCAAAGCAGCTTCCGCTATTTCAAGAGTTTGCTGAGCTTCTTGTGAATCAATGTCACTACTTTTCTCTGCATCATTTACTAAAACAGTGATCTCATTATTACCTATTCTAGCAAAACCGCCCATCAGAGCCATCGTTAACCATTGGTCGTTACGGAGTATTCTCAAAATACCTATATCTACTGCTGTGGCAATAGGAGCGTGATTTGGTAATACGCCAATTTGTCCACTATTAGTACATAAAATGATTTCGTCCACTTCTGAATCCCAAACTATTCGATTAGGGGTCAGTACACAAAGATTTAAGGTCATTTCTTCAAATTGCTCTCCATTTATAAGTTCATAGCCTTCGCCGTAGCTTCATCGATGTTACCTACCAAATAAAAGGCCTGTTCAGGAAGACCATCTAATTCTCCGGAAAGGATTAATTGAAAGCCTCTAATTGTTTCTGCTAAACCA